CATAAATCTATTCAATCTAGATTCTAATATAATTCATAATATTTATTTTTATATTATGTAAATATATAATAACAAATTACTAAAAAGATTAATAAAAAAAAGAAAATATACGAAGAAATTCGTCCACCCCCCACATATTTGATAGCTTCTCCCATAAAAAAACTTGAAATACCAACTCCATTTGGAATTCCATCAATTATTTGTCTATCAAAAAAATAATTGAATTTAGCTAACTTTCTTACACTCGCAATTAAAGAGACTTCAAAAAAAGCATCTATATAACCACGATTATATGACCAATCATATAGAACATTGATTATCTTATCAGGAATAATTTTTTTAGTAACACTTTTTTGAAATAAATTCAATACGTTCAAGTTTTGTAAAGAAGAAAAAACAGGTTTATAGAGAAAAGACGCTATCAATATTCCGAAAAAAGCTATACTCACCGAAAAAGTTGCATTTGTAAAAAATTCATACCAATCGACAGAATTCTTTGAATTTTGATGTAAAAGGTCTATAGACGGAATTAACAATTTGGATAAGATATCCAAATCTATTCCATCTTGGCTGAAAGAAATTCCAATGGACCCAACGAACAAAGTAAATAATACTAATACAAGCATAGAAAATAGCATAGTATTGTCAGATTCATGAGGATAAAAAAAGGGAATGTTTTTAGTACCAAAATAGGTACTCTCAACAAAAAGACGTTTTATGCTTTTGACATTTCGATTAATTGTATTTGAATATTTCCTCTTCCGAAAAAAAGAAGTCCTTTCATTATTATTCATTGTTAATAAAGCTAATAAATTAATTTTCTTTTTTAATTTATTTTTTCCTTCTTTGCCCCATAAAGATATTGAATAGAATGAACTATTTTTCTTTCCATTGAAATTTTGAAAATGAACGTTTAAATATCCTTCAAAAACTAGTAAATAGATTCGAAACATATAAAATGCAGTTAATCCTGCTGTGGAACAAGCTATTATTGCGAAAATCGGTGAATACAACCAACTATCATTAAGAATCTCATCCTTGGACCAAAAACAAGCAAAAGGTGGAATACCACAAAGAGAAAGTGTACCTATTAAAAAAGCGGTTTTTGTAATTGGCGCATGTTTTGTTAAACCACCCATAAGAACCATATTTTGACTTTTATCTGGAGAATATCCAACAATTGCTTCCATTGAATGGATAATGGATCCAGATCCTAAAAACAACAATGCTTTTGAATAAGCATGAGTAATCAAATGAAATAAAGCGGCTCGATAAGAGCCCATACCTAAAGCTAACATCATATAACCCAATTGAGACATTGTAGAATAGGCCAAATTTTTCTTAATATCTTTTTGAGCAATAGCTAAAGTTGCTCCTAATACTACTGTTATTATACCTATCAAAGCTATTCCACTCATTATGAAGGGTATAACTGTGAAAAGGGGAAGAAGCCGAGCTACAAGAAAAATTCCTGCTGCTACCATAGTAGCAGCGTGTATAAGAGCCGAAATAGGGGTAGGCCCTTCCATAGCATCCGGTAACCAGACATGAAGAGGGAATTGGGCAGATTTCGCAACTGATCCACAAAATAATAAGAGGGCGCAGAAAGTAACAAAAAAAATATTAACCTCATTCTTATAAATCAAGTTATTAAATATTTGAAATAAATCCCGAAATTCCAAACTACCCGTTATCCAATAAAGACCTAAAATTCCTAATAATAAACCAAAATCCCCTACACGATTAGTTACAAATGCTTTTTGACAAGCCTTTGCCGCAATAGGACGTGTAAACCAAAAACCGATTAATAGATAAGAACACATTCCAACCAATTCCCAAAAAATATAAACTTGTATCAAATTGGAACTTGTAACTAATCCCAACATTGAAGTATTAAAAAAACTCAGATAAGTAAAAAATCTCAAATATCCTTGATCATGAGACATATAATTATCACTATAAAAAAGAACCAGAATACCAACAGTAGTTATTAATATTGACATAATAGAAGTAAGTGAATCGAACAAGTAGCCAAACTCTAAAGAAAGATCATTATTTATAGTCCAAGACCATACATATTGATAGATTGAACTGTTCTGGATTTGATGAATAGATAGATCGATTGAAAAAATCATAACTATTAGTAACAATAAAATACTAGGAAAAGCCCACATACGGCGAAGATTTTTTGTTGCCGTGGGAAAAAGTAGAAGTCCTACCCCTATTAAAATAGGAACTGGAAGTGGGAGGAAAGGTATGATCCATGAAAATTGATGTGTATATTCCATACAAAAAAAAATAAAGAATAAAAAATATTTTGATTCTTAATGAATTTTCTTTCTTATTCGTTTGTTTTATCTCTTTTGTAAAGGGTTCGGTTAATAAAAAAGTGGATATATAAATAGAAATTGATATTTTTTTTTTTTTTAATTATTCTGAATCGTTGCACAATACTTCCAATATCCCAAAGTACAAAGTAAAAATAGACCAATAACCAAATTAAATTCGAATATATATATTATTTTTATATTAAGAAATATTAATTAATTACTATTTAGAATTACTTATAGCTTATAGTTAGTAATTAGTAATAATATTTTATATTAAGAAATATTAAATAACTATTAATAATAAATTATATTCTAATCAAAATAAATAAAAACGAAATTTGTAAAATTAAAATTATTATCTATAGACTGAGGATAAATAATTACACCAAAACTAAGAACATTCGTTTCTTTTGCTATATGAATGAATCAGAAAAAACATATGAAATGACCCAATAAAATAATCTTATTATTCAGAAACATTAGTTCATTTTTGAACTAATTGATACATTAAAATTACATTACAATAAAAGGAGATCTAGATATATATGTTTGGAAAGATTTTGAAAAGGTTTCTAATATTCAATGTTTTTACTTTAGATAGAAAAAAATAGGAAGGATAGCTAAGACGACATATGGCTAATTAAAGAATATTTCGTTTTCATTTACAGATACAGAACAAATGTCTTTCACATCGAACTATAGCAATGAAAAAATTATCTTAATTATATGGCAGTTCCAAAAAAGCGCACTTCTATATCAAAAAAAAAAATTCGGAAAACTTTTTGGAAAAAAAAGGGATATTGGACAGCATTGAAAGCCTTTTCATTAGCGCAATCCATTTTGACAGGGAACTCAAAAAGTTTTTTTTGTAACAAATAAAAATGTTGCAATAATCTGAATTAGCTCGATTCAAAGAGTATTCTTTATTATTATTATATTATACTAATAATAATAAAGAATATTTAGTAATATAATAATATAATATTTAATATTGACCATATATTTAGCATATATTATAATATATATATTATAATATATATATTATAATATATATATGTTGAATATATAATCTAAATTTTTTAGAATGTAGTGTGAAATAATAATAAAATAAAAATAGATATATAAATTAACGTTAAGGATTTCATTTAAAAAATGGAAATGCATTTCTTTAGAGTCATAAAATGAATGAAATAATTTAAAAATGAGTCATAAACAACTACAACAAAATGTTTTTTTCATTCCTAGATTGAAGTCAGAACTATCTAGTTTCAGTTTCACCAGTGCTTTTTTTTGAATTTGAAAAAGTGTAAACTACGAAAAACCCATTCTCCGTTGTTAGTTAAATTTGAAAACAAACACTGCAAATGAAAAAAACAAGAATACAACTTAACTTCGTATTGAAATCGAAACGTTCTATTTTGTTTATTTGAATATTTTTTCTACTATACTTCTAGTTTCTAGTTAATATGAATATGAATTTCTAGTATAGAAATAATAGAAATAGAATTCTTCAAATTTTTTAATCTTTAGTAAACAAATGTACTAAATTAATATTAATATTCCACGTTAATTGATTCTTTTAATCTCGACGATTGACTAATGAATCGGTTATTATGATTTCGAGTAAGCCGCTATGGTGAAATTGGTAGACACGCTGCTCTTAGGAAGCAGTGCTAGAGCATCTCGGTTCGAGTCCGAGTAGCGGCATGGCATCCTATTCTATATTCTAAATAAGTCCTATAATGAATTCAATTCCCGATTCCTATCCTAGTATTCATACCTTTTTTATTTTCATTATAGATATTTATTTTCATTATATATATATATGATATTTTCAACTTTAGAGCATATATTAACTCATATATCGTTTTCGGTCATATCAATTGTAATTTCAATTCATTTAATAACCTTATTAGTCAATGAAATCGTAGGATTATATGATTTGTCCAAAAAAGCCATGACAATAACTTTTTTCTGTGTAACGGGATTGTTAATTACTCGTTGGTTTTTTTCGGGCCATTTACCATTTAGTGATTTATATGAATCCTTAATCTTTCTTTCATGGGGTTTTTCCATTTTTCATATGGTTCCTTTTTTTAAAAAGGATAAAAACCATTTAAGTACAATAATCGCACCAAGTGTTATTTTTACCCAAGGCTTTGCTACTTCAGGTCTTTTAACCAAAATGCATCAATCCGTAATATTAGTACCCGCTCTACAATCCCATTGGCTAATGATGCACGTCAGTATGATGATATTCGGATATGCAGCTCTTTTATGTGGATCATTATTATCAGTGGCTATTTTAGTCATTACGTTTCAAGAAGGAATCCAAATTCTTGCTTTTACCAAGAATTTGGATTCTTTAAATAAATCATTTGATTTTGCTGAAATCAAATACATGAATATGAATGAAAGAAAGAATGTTTTACGAACAACTTCTTCTTCTAGAAATTATTACAGGTCTCAATTTATTCAACAATTGGATCGTTGGGGTTATCGTATTATTAGTCTAGGTTTTCTCTTTTTAACAATAGGTATTCTTTCAGGAGCAGTATGGGCTAACGAGGCATGGGGATCATATTGGAATTGGGATCCTAAGGAAACTTGGGCCTTTATTACGTGGACCATATTCGCGATTTATTTACATACTAGAAAAAATAAAAAATTAGAAGGTGTAAATTCTTCAATAGTGGCCTCTATAGGATTTCTTATAATTTGGGTATGTTATTTGGGGATCAATCTATTAGGAATAGGACTACATAGTTATGGTTCATTTATATCTAATTGAATTAAAAAAATGAGTAACGAACTTAACCTGAGAAATAAAAATATGGAAAGCATATATATATACTTTCCATAAATTAAACTTCCCAAAAATCGTCGAGAACCCTTTGAATCATTACATTACTTGATTTTAAGGGTTCTCACAAACAACAAACATATTCGATTACAATTCAATTTTTTTTTTAAGTGAATCTAACATAAAAATCTTTGTTCAAAGGGTTTTTTTCTCTTTTTTATTTATTGGTTTTGTTTTATTCCTTTATTCAAGAAAACTATCTATCAAAAATTAGATAGAATAGCTTCAACTTTCTCAACCGAGAATGAGAAAATGAAATCTGGATAAATACCAATACCTATTACGGGTATAAGGATAGAAATAGAAATAAATAATTCTCTCGGCCCAGAATCAAAAAAATAAGAGTTTGGTGTATTAAAAAACTTGTATCCATAGAACATCTGCCGTAAGATAGATAATAAATAAATAGGAGTTAATATCATTCCAATTGCTGTTACAAAAGTAATTAGTATTTTCATCATGAAAAGATATTTTTGACTAGTAATTATTCCAAAAAAAACTATCAATTCTGCAACAAAACCGCTCATGCCCGGTAATGCAAGAGAAGCCATCGATAAGATAGTAAAAATCGTGAATATTTTTGGCATTGGGATAGCCATTCCGCCCATTTCGTCAAGATTAAGAAGACGTAGTCTATCATAACTAGTTCCTGCCAAGAAAAAAAGCGCAGCGCCAATAAATCCATGAGATATTATTTGTAAAATGGCCCCGTTTAGCCCAGTATCACTTATGGAACCAATTCCTATTATAAGGAAACCCATATGAGATACGGAGGAATAAGCTATTCTTTTTTTTAAATTACGTTGACCAAAAGATGTTGAAGCAGCATAGATTATTTGAATAGAACCTAATATCATTAACCAGGGGCAAAATATGGAATGAGCATGGGAAAATAATTCCATATTAATTCGAACCAACCCATATGCTCCCATTTTTAATAAGATTCCGGCTAAAAGCATACAAGTGCTGTAATGTGCCTCTCCGTGGGTATCTGGTAACCATGTATGTAAGGGTATAATCGGCGATTTGACAGCAAAAGCAATAAGAAATGCCATATAGAATATTATTTCTAGCGCCACAGGATACGATTGATTAGTTAATATTTCAAAATTTAATGTTGGTTCATTCGAACCATATAAACTGATACCCAGAATTCCCATTAATAAAAAAACAGAACTTCCCGCAGTGTACAAAATAAACTTTGTAGCTGAATACAAACGTTTCTTTCCTCCCCACATGGCTAAAAGTAGATAAACGGGAATTAATTCCAATTCCCACATGATGAAAAAAAGTAAAATGTCTCGAGAAGAAAATAGTCCTATTTGACCGCTATACATTGCTAACATCAGGAAATAGAATAATTGGTATTCTCGAGTAACTGGCTGAGCTGCTAACGTGGCTAAAGTGGTGATAAATCCCGTTAGTAAGATAGGTCCTATAGATAGTCCATCTATTCCGAAGCTCCAGTAAAAATCAAAAAAATTGATCCATTTATAATTCTCCGTTAGTTGGATTAGTGGATCATCCAATTGGAAATGATAACAAAATGCATAGGTTGTTAGAAGGAGATCAATTAAGCATATACAAATGCTATACCACCGAATTACCTTATTTCCCCTATGAGGAAATAAGAAAATTAAAGAACCCCCGACTATTGGCAAAACTACAACTATTGTTAACCAAGGAAAATAATTCGTGATAAAAATAAGATACACTTGGGCCAGAAAAGCCCGCGCTCAAAATAGAAAAAAATCTTTTCTATTTTATTTTGAGCACGGGTTTTTGCCAGTAAAAAAACGTATTCGTGTGGTGTTTTTTGAAACGTATCAATAACCTAGACCCATACTTCGAGTTGTTTCATTCCCTAAATAAACTCGAACACTTAAGAAATCCGTCGGACAGGCGGACTCACATCTCTTACAACCAACACAGTCCTCTGTTCTTGGGGCAGAAGCTATTTGCTTAGCTTTACATCCATCCCAAGGTATCATTTCTAATACATCTGTGGGACAGGCTCGAACACATTGAGTACATCCTATACATGTATCATAAATCTTTACTGAATGTGACATTGTATCTATAGTAATTTTTGAACATCAAAAATAAAAATTATCAATCTAGTAAACTCCTAAATGAATCATATATTTATACACCAGATGAATCAATGATTTGTCAGAATTTTGCTAATCAAAATAAAATAGACGTCTAGATAAATTTAAAAGAACGAAGAGAGGAGGACCAGGATACTTTGATTGCTTATTATTTCGTTTTGCAAACGCAAACATGATCATACGTTGTGTAGCATACATGCTAATTTGAATTTATAAATATTACACTATTCAAAATTCTACTTTATGAGTAATTATGATTAATGCTATTTATTCAACAAATTCGATTGATTGATACGGGTTGATTTTCTGTTACGAGAAATTGAAGAAACAATAGCCGGTCCAATAGCTGCTTCAGCGGCTGCAATAGCTATAACAAAAATGGAAAAAATATTTCCTTTTAATTGGCGATTATCAAAAAAATCAGAGAAAGTTACGAGATTTATATTAACTGCATTCAGTATAAGTTCAAGACACATAAGGGCTCTAACCATATTTCGGCTCGTGATCAATCCATAGATACCAATAGAAAATAAATAGGCACTCAAAACAAGTACATGTTCGAGCATCATTGACCAACTCCTTATCAATTTTGATTCATTTCAATATGAACAACAATTCAACAGATTCGATTGACTAAAGAATATAACAAGTCTGGAACAAAATAATATATTAGCAATCGGCAATAAAAAAAAAATTGAATCTGGATTTATATTGCTAGTTCTCTATTCTCTAAAGATTTATTACTGGCGAGCTACGACAATTGCACCTATCAAAGCAACTAAAAGAATTATTGAAATGAGTTCAAATGGAAGAAAAAAATCTGTTGATAAATGAATTCCGATTTGTTGACTAGTACTTATCAAATCTTGCTCAATAATCTGATTTGGTCTTGTAGTCCAAATAATTCCGTACCATGATGTATCTGGAATAGTAGTTATTAGTGAAACAAAAATACTTGTACAAACCATCAAAGTAATCCCATCTCCAACGGTCCAAAGATGAAAATCGTCGTAATATTCTGAACTATTCATGAACATCACAGCAAATATGATTAAAATGTTAATAGCTCCCACATAAATAAGTAGCTGTGATGCAGCTACAAAATGGGAGTTTGATAAAATATAGAATAAAGATATACAAACAAGAACCAGTCCCAACGAAAAAGCAGAAAAAATTGTGTTGGTAAGTAATACTACTCCTAGACTTCCTAATACAAGACCCGATCCCAGAAAGACTAAAAGAAAATCATGTAGCGTTTCAGGCAAATCCATTATATGTAAAAAAAAAGACAAAGAAATCGAAATTTCATGACCTTATTGATATGACCAGGAAAAAAATTTTATATACGTAAATTTCTCTTTGCATTAAAAAAACCCTACGGAGTTTGAATTGATATAGGTACAGTTATATAATCAATGTCATTCCAGTCTTTATACGAAAGAGTAGTTTGAAACTATACTAAAACGAAAGTATCAAAGTCTATATAACTATTTAATATTTAAAATTTATATAATATATTTCATTTATATTATCTATTCTATTGAAAACATAGATTTCTATAATCTAGAATAGAATATCGAATATTTCTAATCTGATATCTAATATTTATTCATTTTTTTATAATATTTTTATTTTATATAATAGATAATATATTATTAGAATTATTATATATTCTATTATATGATTTTTTTATTAAGAATTGTATTTAATTATCAAAAATTTTATTTATTAATTTGAATTGTTCGAATTGTATAATCATCAATTACTGACATTGGTAAACGGCCCAAAGCAATTTGATTATAATTCAATTCGTGACGATCATAAGTCGAAAGTTCATATTCTTCAGTCATTGATAAACAATTTGTTGGACAATACTCAATACAGTTACCACAAAAAATACAGATTCCAAAATCAATACTGTAATTAAGCAATCGTTTCTTTCTAATATCGGTTTCCAGTTTCCAATCAACAACGGGTAAATCTATAGGACATACACGAACACATACTTCACAAGCAATGCATTTATCAAATTCAAAATGGATTCGACCGCGGAAACGTTCCGGTGTGATTAATTTTTCATAAGGATATTGAATAGTTACAGGTAAACGATTTGCGTGAGATAAGATAATCATGAAACCTTGACCAATGTACCTTGCAGCTCGGACTGTTTGTTGACCATAATTCATGAACCCAGTTACCATAAGGAACATATCGTAAATATCTATGAATATTTTTGTTTTATTTCTTTCTCTTACATATAGAAGATCAATCTTTTTTTTTATAGTGAAAACAATTGAGACGAAGTTGTTAATAATAGATTACCGAGAGAAATAGGTAAAAGAAATTTCCATCCAAGATTTAATAATTGATCCATTCTTAGCCTAGGCAAAGCCCATCTTGTTATGATAGAAAGGAATAAGAAAAAATAAGTTTTAGCTAATGTAATAAAGAGATCAATTGTAGTTCCAAAAACTCCATATGTTTTATTTATTTCAAAAAACTCAGAAACGAATATGTACGGAATAGATATATTGGAACCACCCAAGTAAAGAACTGTGACAAATAATGAAGAAATTAATAGGTTTAAATAGGAAGCAACGTAAAATAAACCAAATTTGATACCGGAATATTCTGTTTGATAACCCGCTACTAATTCTTCTTCTGCTTCTGGTAAATCAAAAGGTAATCTTTCACATTCTGCTAGCGAAGAAATTAAAAAAACGATGAAACCCATAGGTTGACGCCACAAATTCCATCCCCAAAAACCATATTTTGATTGCGCATCAACTATATCAACTGTACTTAAACTGTTAGATAATCCTAGTCGGTGATAACATTACTGTTCTCATCTCTATTACAGAACCGTACATGAGATTTTCACCTCATACGGCTCCTGGAAAGCCTTCAGTAAATCTAAGGACCGGGCCGATTATTGATCTCTTCTTTAATATATCCCTAAGAGAGATAAGATTCAAATCTATCGGACGGTTCTGAATTAGACCAATTCAATTCTGTCTGTTAAAAATAAAAAATTAAATAAGAAAGAGAAATCGTTTTTAATATTTAAAATTAACTTCTGAATTGATCTCATCCCTTAAAAATCAAATTTTGAATTTGTTGAGTAATAATAGAATTATTCAATAAAATACTCTTTTAGAATTATCAATAACCCTCAAAATTCATTTTCAATTACGAAAAATAATTAAACATTAGTTTCTTAATTATGACATGAATTGAATCTCCATGAATATGGATATAAGAAATACGAAATCAAAAACGAAAAGGAAATCGCTTTTTCGTTTTTGATTTCTTGTGTTTTTTTCGTTCCTATTCTTCTTTTTTTTTGCTATTAATATTAAAAAGGGACTTAAAAAATTTTAAAGGATTTTTTCGTTCCTGATAGTAATTTATTTAATCAGTGGATGGAAGCATACTCTGGATCGGAATTGTGGGGAGTACTGCTTGATTTTTTCTACCAATTTAAAGCCCCAATTAGTATTCTTTTTCTATTATGCGTAAATTCTCTTTTGGATAATTTACAAAATCTGCGTTACTAATCCTTTGTGTATCTTGGTGTTTCTAACCATCCACTCTTTTTTTATTAACCCCCTTATTTATTTTATGTTAATGCATCTATGATAATTCATACAAATGGTAACTAAAACTCAATAAGGTTGGTCTTTTGAGCCCGCTTCAAAACAGGATGACTAATTGAATTATCCAATCTTGGGTTAAATGGCCTCTTCTTTTTATAATTCACTTAATTCTTATACATAGAAAATGAGACTCAATATTTTTACTACCATTTTAAATCATCATACTAACTATTAACTATAAGTAATATCGTATTCTGAAATTCTATTCAATAGAAGCTGTTTTATTTCACTCATATAACTATCTGATTTAGTTCTTCAATCCTAATTGTCAAAAATAAATAAAATTAAGATAATGAAAGTATCTATTTAATTTATTCGACTCCTTTCCTATATAGTAGTATAAGTATAAAGAGAGGAGGATAGCAATAGCATCGAATAATAGCCTTTTCTGTTTCAACGAATCGCACGTAGAGATATTGATAAGACACATAGAGTTAATGGTATTTCATAACTAATCGATTGAGCAGCAGCTCGTAGACCACCCAAAAAGGAATATTTATTATTCGACCCATATCCTGACATAAGAAGTCCAATGGGAGCAATACTCGAAATCGCAATCCATAAAAAAACACCTATATTGAAATCAGATAGAATAAAGTTATAGCCAAAAGGAATTACTGAATAGCTTAGTAGAATTGATATAACTGATATGGATGGTCCAATACTGAATAAACGAATATCTCCCCTAGATGGAATAAGATTCTCTTTGAAAAGGAGTTTTGTTCCGTCTGCTAGAGCTTGAAGAACTCCAAAAGGACCGGCGTATTCGGGTCCAATGCGCTGTTGTATCCCTGCAGATATTTCTCTTTCTAACCATACAATTGCTAGTACACTTATTGTGATTCCCAATATAAGAATCAAAATAGGTAAAAGTACCCATAGAATTCCATAGACTTCGTTTAAAGATTCCAATCCGGAAAAAGAATGGATATCTTGGATTTCCGTTGTATCAATTATCATTTCAACGATCAATTTCTCCCATAATGATATCTATGCTACCTAGTATTGTCATAATATCAGCCAATTTCATTCTTTTAACTAATTGAGGAAGAATTTGCAAATTGATAAAACCTGGTGGACGAATTTTCCATCTCCAAGGAAAACCATTCTGATCTCCTATTAGAAAAATTCCTAATTCTCCCTTGGGAGCCTCAACTCTTACATAAAGTTCTTGTTTCGGCAATTCAAAAGTCGGAGACGATTTTTTACCAATGAATCGATATTCAAAATCATTCCATTTTGGCTCCTTTTCTCTCTCAAAGCAGCGGATTTCTAAATTTTCATATGGCCCGCCGGGAATTCCTTCCAAAGCCTGCTGAATAATTTTAATGGATTCCGTCATTTCACCAATTCGAACTAAATAACGAGCTAATGAATCTCCTTCTTTTTGCCATTGAACTTCCCAATCAAATTCCTCGTAACATTCATAATTATCAACTTTACGTAGATCCCATTCTATTCCGGAAGCCCGAAGCATCGGTCCTGATAAACCCCAATTTATTACTTCCTCTCTACCAACAACACCTATTCCCTCAACCCGTTCTAAAAAAATTGGATTTCGCGTAATAAGGTTTTGATATTCAACAACCCTTGTTAAAAAATAATTGCAGAAATCAAAACATTTATCTATCCAACCATAAGGTAGATCAGCCGCTACGCCTCCGATACGAAAAAAATTATGCATCATTCTCATACCTGTCGCAGCTTCAAATAGATCATATATTAATTCTCTTTCTCTAAAAATATAGAAAAAAGGGGTTTGTGCACCAATATCGGCCATAAAAGGTCCTAGCCATAGTAGATGAGAAGCTATACGACTTAACTCTAACATAATTACTCGGATATAGCTTGCTCTTTTAGGTACTTGAATATTTCCCAATTGTTCCGGTCCGTTTACGGTTATTGCTTCTGTGAACATAGTAGCTAAATAATCCCAACGTGTTACATAAGGCAGATATTGGATAATTGTCCGGTTTTCCGCAATTTTTTCCATCCCTCTGTGTAAATAACCCAATATTGGTTCACAATCAATAACATCTTCACCATCCAGAGTAACAATAAGTCGAAGAACACCATGCATTGATGGGTGCTGAGGACCCATATTGACTATCATGAGGTCTTTTCTTGTAGCTGGGACATTCATAGGTTTTTCCTCGATTCATTCTTCCATGAATCGTAAAAAAAAAAGTTCATCTAAATTCAGGATCTAATAAATCGAATAATTGAAAATGACTCTTGAAATTAACGAATTTGTGACTCCCTAATACCCAACTGATTTATTAATTTTTTATAACGTATTCGATTTTTCTTTGCCAAATAAGACAGTAGTCGTTGTCGTTTTCCCAGAATTTTACGTAAACCTCTTTGAGATAAATAGTCTTTTCGATGTAATTCAAAATGTGAAGTAAGTCTTCGTATCTTATTAGTGAAATTGATTACTTGAAATTCAACAGATCCAGGGTTTTCTTCTTCTTTTTTGTTTGAAATAACAGGTATAATTGAATTTTTTATCATAAAATAAAATGAAAGCTTTCCTCTCCCCCTCCTTTTTGATAGATATTTTTATTGATCAGTAATAGTAATTACACTAATTTTTAATTTTTTATATTATTACTTAAATTATCTTAATTTACTTAAAAATTATGAATTTCTTTTTTTTTTTCAAATCAAATTAATTACTATGCTTAAGCAATCCAATTCAAATATCTATATAAATACTATACTATATTTATGGATTCACAAAATAAAAAATTCTATTGTATACTTAAAAAAAAGAAGACAATTTAATTTTTTTGATTGATTTTTCTATCTAAAATCATTGAATTAGTATCAATGATGCGTGTGCGCATTTATAAATATAAAAGAAAAGATATATATATAATAAGATATATATATTTAAATATATATCTTATCTTCACATATAAGATATGTGAAGATAAGAAATTCTTCTATTCTAATTCTAAATAGAAGATATAATGGGAAGATTATCAATCAAATTTTCAATCGCGGATACATATGTATCCTTAATATACTGAAACGGCTTCCATTCTGGGTATCAAACCAATAGCGATTTATACAAGCTAAATCTTCTAATCTATAATTTGGCCAAAGAAAGAATTTTAAATTCATTAGTTTTTTTGTTTCTATATCAAGATCTTTATTTTTAGCCAAAACTTGACAGCCAGTATTTATTTTATTCTCATTGCAATTTATTGTGTTTCTAGTATTTCTAGGATTCAAACAAATTAGAATTCTCAATTCTCTCCGGCGTCTATTGGACAAAAGATTTTCAGGAACAAACAAATCAGTATGATTTTTATCTTTATTTTCTGTTATCTTTTGATTTCTTGTTCTTGGAATGTTTTTATCAAAATTCTTTTTATCAACACGACCTTTTTCTGGATTTCTTTTAAAAATTTGGCGCTTATTCTTATGAATCAACGATAGGTTTATCGTTTGATACATAAAAAATTGTTCATGGTTTTTTCTAGACAGACGAACAGGTTCGATAGAAAATATTTGTTTTTCAATCAATTCTTTAGTGTTCCTAAATCCTGTAAGAGTGAAATCCGTATGATTATTAATGGCCATAGTATCTAGACTTAGTTCTCCCTTTTTTATAGAAATTATAAAAAATTTTTTTATATTTTTCAATCTAATCAGGAGACAATAAAATTTGATCTGATTCATTATTCTTTCGTGTAATAAATTATCAAAGTTCATATGAAAACCCAAATACTTGTCTACTAAGAAAGCTTCTTCTCCCTTTAAATCGTTGAGGTAGTCATTTCGATCTATATTTATGTATTCATCTGGATTTAGACTATTCCAACCATTTTCCCAGTATGATTTTTCATAAGCTTGGTTTGCGAGAGATAGAGAGTGAGCTAATGGACCCCAATTTGGTTCTTCTTCTGCTACTTTTAGAATGTCGAAGTCGAAGTCGAAATTAAGATATTTGTTTTTATTCTTTCCACCGATGTTTTTCAATTGCCTAACATCTTTTCCATAAAAAGGGAAAAAAAGGAATTTTATTGGTAGGATCCAAGGATTCTTCTTATATGCATCATAAAATATTGATAATTTTGAAAAGAACCAAAATTTCGATTTCGGATTCGGATTCGATATAGAACGATTTGGTATTTCTACATTCATTACCATCCAATCAAAATACTTTCTATCCAGATTTTTTTCCATGTCTATAATAGGATCTTCTGCTAGATAATTTTTGATAGAGATATCGCCCGTTATATCAAAAAATTCTTTTTTACATGTGTTGTCATTATAAGAAATGGTTTGGTTTTTGTTTGTTTGGAATGGTGATCTATATCCATAAATATATGAATTTTTCTTATCTGCATAATTAAGATATTTATATGACAAAAGATCATATCTATATTGTTTTTTAATTTTTTTTTGAAAATTTAATAAGTCTACTTGTTCGTTTTCGTTTTTGTAAAGAATTAATCGGGTTTTGTCATAGGAATCATAGTTGATTAAATCTTTATTTTGAGCCACACGATGTTTATTGATTCTATTTCTCCAGTTTTGTGGTACTAATCTCGACCATCTGCTCTCAGGTAAATCATATTGATAATGAACCTTTAACCAATTTGTCCATTGATTCATTACAGAATGGGGACGGTTCTTATGTCTTAAATTTGAATTAAATATTCCTTGTATTCTAAAAAAATAATTCTTTATTTCATTCTTAAGAAAAAAAGATCTTTCATGAGATTCAAAAATAGATCTTAACTTATACTTATATCCGTTAATAACTTGGATTTGTGATAATTTAAAAAATACATATGCTTGTGACAAAGAAGATACGTCACAAGAATTCTCTGAATTCGTATTCGTAATATTACAAGATTTTTGTATAATCGACATAAATGGAATTATACTTTGATGTGTTTTATCAATTCTTTCTGCATTTGTTTTTTTATTGGAAATGGATTTAGTTACAATATTTTTTGTTGATTCAAGAAAAAGTTGTATATTTATCCTAGGAATACCAATGATACATAAAAGGATATCAATGTATATCCTTTCCATGAAAAATTTGAAAAAAGAATATGATTTACGGGTTAATCGAAGAATTCTTCTTTGTAATATTTGCAAAATATTTTTTTGTAATTCGAATCTTTTAGCATCATAAGTTGTTTTGTTATAATTCAAATTTTTCTCTGAAGTTAGAACCCCCCCTTCGTTTGTCATTTTTTCTATTTCTGTTATGATTGTCTTTGTTTTAACATTAAGATCTTTTATCCTTTTTTCTGTCAATGAATTATTTGTCCAATTAATAGAGTGAATTATAACGGGTGATTCGTAAATCATTGGATTATTCTTACTGATTGTTGAATTTTTGTTGTTTTCACCCAATTCATATATATTTGTGAATCCAAATAGAATACTTTTGATGTTCCATTTTTCTATTTCTTTTAAGATAGTTACAAACCCTTTTTTTCTTTCATTTAAAACTTGTAGAACTAGAAAAAAACGATTTTTGAAATTTTTTTTCAATTGTTTTTTAATTTTTTTTAAAATGGGACCCAAAAATGCAAATGGATTAGGGAAATAACTCTCAAGGTACGATTCCACTTGTGTTCCACAAGCTGTTAAAAACCAGAAGTTTTTTTTCTTCACATTTTTCTTCACATTTTTTTTCACATTTTTTTTTTCAGTAGATCGTAGCTTAGATTTGTGCCAAGGTTTCAAAACAAAAGGAGATAAGATCCTTATCTGAAGACCCTCTCTGAACCAGTTTAGTGGAAATTCTTTGTGGGATACTGGAACGCCCTGATAGGTGCATTTAATATGCACTTCTTTTTTCCAATCCCTAAAATCTTCTGACCATTCGGGATATTGAAATAATAGTATACGAATGATATTTTTTGTTATTATCAATGAAGGTACTATAATATATTTTCTAAGAAATGATTGGATTATTAATACAAAGCTTCTAATTATTAGACCATAAAGAATGCTCTCCCAGGCCTCTTCTATTTCTCTAAGTCTTTTTTCGTCGTCGTTTTTTTTTTCCTCTTTTTGCTCCTCTTCTATCCTTTTCTCTAAAGCCAAAAATTCTGAATTGTCTGTACCTTTTTTCCTGAAATATTCTTTCAAATATTGGGCTATATCATCGATAAGATCAACCAAAAAAAATTTTTGTATTTTGTCCAAAAAAAGTGGGGAATTGGCATTTCTTTGAAAGAATTTCCAAGTTACTGTTTTACGCCTTAGAGAGCGCATAGATCCTTTGATTATTTCTCGGGAAAAATCCGGTTCGCGTGAATAATTTAGTAAAAACAATTCGCTCTGATCAAGATAAGAACTCTCGTCATAATCATAAGAAGAAACACGCGTCCCTTTAGTCAAACTCTCTGTTTTATCATTAAAAATCACTATACGTTGTGCGTATCTGCAACGAATCTGAGATTCCTGTGATACTGATTCCGTCAGTTCCTGCAAGTCGTCGATTAAGCTGTATGACCATCTAGGAACTGTTTTACTTATTTCGTATATTTTTTGATGGTTCAGATCATTTTCAATTGTGTCCAATAAGAATTTTTTTTTTCTTTTTTTTTCTTCGGAATATATTTTTACTTGTTCATGTTCTGGAAATAAATAAAGTCTGTCAAAATTCAAACTTGATACTGATTTTTCCGAAAATTTACTTATTAAGTTAAAAAAAAAACCAATTTCATTTAATAATGATTTTCTATCAAAATCAAATGGATTTATTTTCTGCTCAAATTCGGGATCTGGATAATGACTATTAATAGAAAGAAGGATACCGTGAATCTTATTGATAAAAATGGGATTGGTTTTGTAAATTTGATTTTGAATTGATGGTGACAAAGTGTTTGGCATTTGTCCACGAAAGGATCCATTCAAAAAAGGATCGTATATTTGAGTTAAGTATTTTCTTTTCTTCTTATCATTACACAATCTAATTCGGTTTTCTAATACATCCATAGGAAGAAATTTCTTATCTAGAACTTTAGCCCTTTTATAAAATTCATTGCTTAGTTTCTTTCTTTTTTCTTTATTAGTGGAGCTCCAATAATTAGACAATTCATTATAGGAGATTTGATCTCTTGTGAAGAGATCAATTTTTTTTTTCATGATTTTAAGAAAAGTAGATAAATGAGGTGGATACGTGAAAGATATTCTTTCTTTTCCATCACTTTGACATATATGAAAAAAAAATTGTGAATTTTCATTTCTTACGAAATTGTCAAAGTAATCATTTGAGATATATCGCAATGGACGATTCCATCGTTGATAATCGAAAAGAGTAGTTACAAGAGGTAGTTGACGATTCTCCTCTTTCGGAATTTGGTAGAAAGTATTATCGTTTTCCGCAAAAAGATAATGACCAAGATCTTCTTCCATTTCCGAATCTCTTTCACCATCAATTTCTCCAATTTCATCGTTTTCTTCAATTTGTATCATTTCGTCATTCAAAGAATAAGGAGCCGGTATTCTGCCTAAATAGTGTAAAAAGGTAATAAATGAAAAAAGAACAAATATTTGACCCACATAATTTCGCAATTTTAACAGAATGTACTTATCAAATCGAATAATTACCTTCGATTTGATCGAATTTATCGAATTATTTTGCTGTAACCAGACTAATATAACTCCAATCAATTTCATCAAAAAGATGTGACCAATTAACCAACCAACAAAACTACTTGTTAAGAATAACAATTTATTGTTGCATCGAAATAGATAAATGTTCACTAATCTTATTAAAATTGAAC